CAAACCGGGCACTACGGTGAGACGTGAAAACACCCGATCCCATTCCGACCTCGATATGTGGAATCGTCTTGCGCCATATGTACTGAGATTGTTCGGGAGACATGGTCCAAGCCCGGTGAAGAAATGCAAATTTCAAAGATTCTGCTCGTTCTTCGAAGTTGGCTACTGACGGGAAATGCTTACCTCTATTTAGACAAGGAAAGTAATCGATAGAAAAGGCATGTTTTCGACACGACGCGCAGAGGAGATATCCTTGTTCGACAGGAAAGTCAAGTCGTAAGAAGTCAGTCGTTTGCGCGGATGGAATACTGCTTTCGATATTGCACCAGAAAAAAGCAAAGTTTTCCACGCGGTTTAAGCAAAAGCCATTATGAAAGGCATCCGTGCATTAAGCGACGATCACTTAGTGGATCCAGTACTCGGATGCTCTTTCCATGCTTTCTTTGAGACAGGACCAATCCTATGTTGAAAGCCAGGATAGATGGAATAGAAGTTTCAAGCTTGAAGACAAGTTTCGTACGCACAATAGCCCAACTACAAAGTATTGGATTTCGTTCCCCTAGAACGCCCGAAAGCTTACAACAAGAAGGAGCTCCGTAGATGTGTCGAAGGAATTACCAGTCTTATGTTGATGCGGAATAAACCCTGAATGCCATTGTCGGAATGGAAAAAGGCTGTTCTTGCGCTATCGAACAAAACGGATTTCTTTCTAGAATGACTTTTCGCTTGAAGGTGGCCAGTTAGTCCAGAGGATTATGAGCCTCCGCGCGTGCTTACTCCTCACCGGGCAGACAAGACAGGAAAGGAAGGCTATTCTCTTTAAGGCTAAAGAAGTGCCCTCAACCGTTGGCTTGCTCGGACTGCTTGGCTTGCTTCCTTGGACTGGGGACTGGAAACATTCTCTCTCTCTAAGGAAGGCAACGCTGGCATTCAGGAGTGGGTGAAGGCTAGCTAGCTGCTGGCTTCGTAGGCCGGTTCTCTCTCACAGACTGACAGAGCAACTGGACTGGCTTACCTTACCTACTATAGAAGTGGAATAACCACATTGGCAGATGCTAGAGCTGGAAAGCCGCGAAGCCTGCCTTGTGATACAGCTTCCTCGAGTTAGGTTGTAGCTAGTTGGGCGTCTAAGAAAGACGTATCTGAGGACAGACTCTACATATGATAAGTAATTACACCCTGGTGCTTCAGCTTCATAAGGATCGGCGGAGAGCCTTTCTGACGATCCGATCCTATCTCACAAAACCAACCTTAGTCTTAGTTGTTCGAGCTGATGCGTCTGTTGATTCTGCTGCGTGCGTCTGTATCTGCGTCTAAAACGGCTTCCGTTTCTGCGTCATGCGCCTGTGTCGGTTGATTCTCAAGTTGATTCTGAAGATTCGGATGCTAATGCTTTCCCTATGCCCTAGATTCTGTTCTATCTCTTCTCTTGCCCGCCTCCTTCCCGGGATTTGAAAAAGACAACAAACACTACACCCCTACGGCCTAATGAACAGACTTCAAAACTGCCCGCTGACACTAGTACTGAAGACTGACTTGAAAGTGGTACTGGCTAGTGGACTGATGGAGATGGAAATGTCTTCCTCGCGGGATGTGAGACTTAAAGAAGCAGGGGATTACTTATGTCTGGAAATAGCATAGTCAAAGTGCGTCCAGAAGGAAAGGGATATTACAGAAGGAGCGAAAGAAGCTCGACTGATTAGAGAGGAGCGGAAGTCGATCCAAAACTGTCCTCGAAGTCTGCTGCCAACCTTGCTGCCCTAGGAGCTGCCTTAAATAAAAGGTTTTGCGCGACTTTCATTCCCGAGGTCCACTCAATCAATGAATCCGACCCTTGAATCTGCCCTTGATGATCTACCTTTTCGGTCTGTGCCTTACCCTGCTCTCATACCTGGAATGGAAATACCTGAGTCTAGCTCAGAGGCTGGTCCCCAAGAGCTCTCTTACTTGCTAACTGACTAGCTCCCACTCTGCTTCCAACATCTTCACTGTCTGGAAAAGGGCTAGTCCTTCCTATGAGTTTCGGGCCAAGGTCTTGCAAGTTCGGCTAAGGAAGGTTCAGCAGCTCTAAGAAAAGCTGGTTTCAAAGAGTCGGATGCAAAAGTTGTAGATTTCCCCGCATGCTTACCCAACCCGTAAACTACTCTTCTATCTCTCCCAGGAGCAGAAAAAGAAGAAGTGGCACGAAGTCAGGAGCTAATCGTTGTACGGGCAAGGAATAGTAATCTTGTCTGCTGAGGCTTTTCTCCTATCTTTAAGGAAGGGTTCCACTTTCATTCCCTCGGTCCTTAAAAGGAAGGTCTACAAGAGCTAAAAGAGTGGGATGCCTAAGGGCTGGCACACGTTCTTTCCCGTCCCGCTATTCCTTGGTCGAGGAATACGGAATATCCGGTGTTACAACCTATTCTCCGATCTGAGCTAGTCGAAGATGGTTCACCCAGACTTGCATCCTATCCTATTCTAATAGTTGGAAGAGTTGCTTCTCTCTTGGATCTTTCCAACACTCGGATGGGATGAAGTATGAATTCGATTCAAGCTAGAATACCGGACTAGTTTAGCCTATTTGGCATGAAGCTGTTGCATTCGGGTTTGGTAAAGAAATAGAAGATATGGAATCAGATCTGGATTCTAAACCTCATCTCCTACCGTAAGCGCTAAGAGGGAATTGCATCTTTGTTCAAATGAGCTGTGAACCAAGTCAAAGCAAAGGATTCAATCCAGCCCCAAGCGTACCTGGGTCTACCCTATTTTCCGATCGGAGAATCGGTTGTTCAACCTAATAGAATCAACAACAACCGAAACGCCGCACACCTTCAAAGAACTTCTTCTATATTTTATATAGGGTAATAAATTCTAGTAGTAAATCTTACAAATCAAAACCGATTCTAGTAGGAGTCTTTGGCCAACTTAATCGAACAGATGTATGGCCCTCGATTGCAGAGAGTTAACAGGCCATTGTATAGGAAGCCGTATCTTGAGTACATTGATAGGGCCTTGGCAAATGTTGAATGGAGAACACAATTTCCTTAAGCTCTGGTTTTACACCATCCCAGAACACACTCGGACCACCATCCTTTGCTGATTCTCCTTGAAGGTTTGACCTCTATACCCTTATGCAAACCTTTTCGTTTTGAATTAGCCTGGACTACACACCCACACACAGGGGGTGGGTCGGCGTGATCTATGCGAGGTGAGGTTGGTTCAAAATCAATAGGAAAAGGATAATCCTCTGATTCCGTTGTGATTGTATGATTTGGTTCCGAACCGGGATTCGTTCTATCGCTACTAATGGTCATAGACGAGACCAAGGTTTGGTTTTCAATCCAAGGAAGTTAACCTTCGGAAAAGCCAATTGGCTACTCCTCTTAAAACACAGGATTCGGCACAGACGTGGTATGTTCTCAATCTGATAGAAATTGATCGGACCGCCCTCCTTCCCCTCTTCCTTCTGGGTGAATAATGGGTAACTAGTAGTGTAGTTAGTCAGTGCGCTATACGGCTTTATATTGTGCTAGACTGCTCTATACTTCACTAGTGCAGTCAGTCATTGTGCTATACTTCTTCACTATTCAAGTCAAGGTCTGATTCCTTTGGAGCTCAGGGGCCTGTGATCTGTTCGAGTCAGTCCTTCGTTCAGATTTCAGATTCGCATATCAAGACCGAGTGGGAAAGGCACTACCCACTTTCTGGTGGGGTGAAGGGCGCGGTCTGACAAAAGGATCTCATCGGTAAAGACTAGTTACCGCCCCGTGGGTCCTATTCAAAGCATCGAGCAGTACAGGAAACATCTAAACATGAAGGGGAATAAGCAGCGCTCTTGTCTGCCATAGTTGTTGTACGAGTAATAGGAGGTTGAATCAGAAGAGGACAAGGAAGTGACATCTAATCTAATAGTAGAGGAAAGGGCAACTGCAAGAGTAAGAGCTGCTACTGTACCAGCGCTTGGGCATGAAGTTAGCTTTCAAACAGACTCGTAGTTAGAAATCGTCTGCTGCCTCAACTATCGATATCTTGTCTTCTCCCTCTTTCAAACGGGCCGAAAGCATCAAAAGAGTTCGGTAGAAATGCAGTTCTTATTAAGGAGGATCCGGAATTCGTTTCTTTATTCATCTGCACCCGACACCAGTAGTTGATTCTATGCTATCTCTCCTCTTAACTGGGCATATTCCTTCTATTCATTGCCTGCTGTTCCTTCCTCGGACATCCATTCCGGTAAGAAATAGCTAGATTCGAGAGCAGTAGAAGCTTCTTCTCCAACTGTAGCATAGGGCACGATGTCACTTCTTATCCTAGTATCAGTCTTAGAGCAAGAAGTTCCTCTATCAAAGAGCGGTTACGCATTCAGAAAGAGCTGTTATTCCACAAGACCGGTAATTCCTTATCCGTAAAGCAGTCGACGCAGGAAATCCAGTGACGAAAGGCAATTGGTCTATGGGTTCTCGAGACTCGATGCCTTTAAACAGCCGAACTTTTTCTTCCTCTTTCGGACATTGAATAGTGTCATCGAGCTTAGTTCAAATAGCCCTAGCTAGATTCAATAGTACCGGATTTTATAGCAACGGACTAGGCATACTGACCAAGAAAGGCACCAGGACGAAATACACCCGCACACGATCGAAAGCCATGAAGGCTAAAAGCGGATTCAACCTCCCCTGACTCGCCCATTAACCCTGGAAGATAGGGGAATCCGTTCCCTCCTTTCCGTACCTTTTTAGGACAGTCAGAATTGAATTGCCTTGCAAACATCAGGCATCTTCTAGCTCATTCCCTTCCTTCTAGCTTTCCCCGCTCTTTGGGAAAACTGGAATACTAAAGATCGTAGCGTGTCTACTATTAGAATCCTTATCTCTTTTTTTATTAAGATTAATGGGTTATGAATTCGTAGTGTTCTGTTCTTTTCATAGATCCTTCGATCGAACATCCGGGCAGAGGAAGGGACCAAGAAACAATAGACGCTGACTTGCTTCACAATGGAAGGGCTTGGCCGGGCAGTGAGATTGACTTCCTATCAATGGTGCCTAGCTACTTCAATGAGCTAGCCTGTTGTCTCAAGTAGAGGGTGTTTAAGAAGGATGCTGAGATCGTAAAGAAGCGCCGTACGTAAAAAGGAGCCCAAAGGGCACGCACAAGCGGATATCAGAGAAGGAGGGGAACTCCAAATCCACCGCTAATTGGCTCTACTCTTGATTTAATGGACTCCCTTTTTTAAGGCACTCGACCTAGACTCTATGGCGAGACTTCCTTCGTGGGTCTTATCCCGATTCTCTTTCTTAGCACTTTGACAGATGAAGGCTGGAAGACCATTAGTTCTCTCTTTTGGTGAGTTGAGATTCCAAGATTAAGGCACGCACTAAATCATCAAATTAACACAAATCGCGTAGAAAGGCAAGACCAGAGATAGAGAGCAAGACATGGACTTATTGGCTCATCTTGGTTGATCCCTACTACTGCAGAATGGATCCATCGATCGGCTTCCTTATTGAGCTTTAGCAGTGGTCTAGGAAGGTAAGACCCAAGGGCCAGTTGCTTCTTCATTTAATGGGTACCCAGTCTCTTTTAACCAATGAAGTCCAACCCAATCCACGCCCATTTCCCTTCGGTGGAGCACAAGAGGGTGCCCTTGCTTAATCCTTGCGATGCTAACCCCAGGATTTTTTGAAGGAGATGCTATTGAATCAGAGGGAGAGGGTAAACAAATGAATGAATGATTGAATTCGCTAGTTCGTCGATCCAAGGCTCAGGCATGAAAGAAGAGAGTTTTCACTGCCCGCCTAAAAGAAGAGACGAAGGGCAAGAGGTTGACTTCAATCCTTCAGAAGGCTAAAGAGGCTTGTTGCGGCCTCTCGTAGGAAAAAGGGGTCAAGGACTGGCATCGTAGAGAGATTGGACTGTATTGCGAGGAGAAGCCTTCTCATCCCGAGCTGCATTACATAGTATAGAATGTTCTTTCTCTTCTTTTCAGCGGTCATGTGGTCTGATACTTGAATCAAGGGCAAGAGCTACTGAGCGAGTTCCCCTTTCTTATATTCTCCACGGATAGGTAAATCGTTGTCTTAATCCAGGTTCCCCTTTTGTGAATTAGTTTGTGGTGAGGTCTCTTGATGATCTCGGCTTATGATCTCATTACCATGTATTTAAGTTAAACTCACAGATCTCAATCTACAAAGGCCCATCTCAATTCTTTGATTCAGATAAGATGGAGCTCATCAAGTCATACAAGCGCTCAACCCCTCTCTTAGTAAAATGGGTTTGATCCCCTTCGACCTATATAGTGAATTAAGGCCTCCGCCCTCAATCGGAAGGAAGGGATATCCTCCTTCCTTCATACCCCCAATCCCTTGGTTTTCAGCGAACCTGAACTTAGTAAGGATCATGTGCTCAACTCGAACTAATGCAGCTAAGATTATTCATAATGCCTTCCCTTATAATTCTATCTGTCTTCTTTTATGTTTGATGCCGGCAGCTTCAGAGGCGAGATAGCATTAACTGAATGCGCGAAAGGATCTTACAAGCAATATGCTGACATGATAGCAGGGCCAGGCGAAGCCTGTCAAAGTCAAAAGAGAATATAGAGAATGGAACGAGCATCAATCCATGAGCTGAGATGCATGAGGAAGGTGCTCCCCGCCTTCTTTACTTTAAGAAAGCAGAAATAATTTGATAAGCAGCAATGAAATCTTTCTTTTCTTTTTTAATGGAATTGGGTGAGAAGTTGTGTTAAGACCCTGACTAATGAATCATTCTTCTCTCGTCAAAGGCCAACTAAAGATTCTTAGAAAAAGTCCAGATTCTGTGAGATAAAGTCTAAACTCACCTTTCTTCTTTCTTATCTGGGCCCTTTATCAATCCTCGTGAATCAGTATAAAGCAAAGCTCCAGACTCTATTGAATTGAGAAGGATTCCTACTAGTCTCCCCTTCTCAATGCTTGGTCCTATTGCTACTGCTTCTGATTTACCAAATTAGCCCCTTCGACGCTTTATTAAAGGAGTACTGATCCCGGGAAATTCCTTCCAAGGAACTGATTGACCTAAGCTAAGACTTAAGGCCATTCTTCAATGCCAGTGGTGTGAGGCAGTGAGCTCGGGAAGTTCACTCTTTTAGTTGCTGTTCCGGGGAAGGAGGGGGTTTTTCTAAAACCGATTCGACAACAGAGGCTGACACCGATGAGGCGGAATCGTCCGCTTCAAAAGAAGCAATAGATAGCCTTTCAGCTAGCAATGAAGCAGCGAACAAAAGGATTGACTTGGAATCCGCCTATACAGGTCGTCTAAAAGAAAAGGATAAGTGATACATAGCTAGAGCAAACGCATACGCATAAGAATTAGGTGAAGCTAGGTTCATAAGGTTTATAACCATTAGCATATGCTTCATCTGCTAATGGAGAATAAATCGACACAGATGAAACAGAGGCTCTTGATCCTGGGAAGGACGTTTTTTATTTTGATTGAAAATATGACGTAGTAGAAAGAAACACTGTGCTAACGCACAGGGCTATATAAGGGCATAACCAATATAGCATCGAAGCGAACAAGAAAAAGAAAGCACAGCTCGAAGGAACAGCGCGAAGAGAAGATTCCACTCCATGGACAGAGGGTGGGGTCAGAAGAGGTCATGGTCTTTGGCGCGCACGGCCAAGGAAGCATCGTTTTTGAAGCAAGATAGACAAGGGAATAGTTCCTTCCATAGCATATAAAGAGAAGTTCCATACGATCTAATAAGATTCTATATTCTTTCTTCATAACTTAAGCATAGAGTTATAGGGTGGAGGGCGAAAGTCATTTTTAAATATATCAACTCCCAGCTAAAAAGATGACTGGTCGATCACTCTGAATCCTTTCGTGGAATGAAGCAAGAGCGCGCTACTAAACAAAGATTTCAAATATACCGCGAAGGTTACAGTCATTCACGGCTGAATTTCTCGTGCTATGGAGCCGCCTCCTATGGTTGGTGAGTGTAATAGCTTCCGAACGCATGCATGATTGAATTGACTAGATATCGAGCTTTCCCAATAGGGAGGGAAAGAAGCCATGTCTAGGAACTTTTTCCGCTCGACCTACAGCGGGAAGAACAGCCAAGCCAGGGTAAGAAAAAACCTTTCTAATCTTAAGATCTTAAGGACACGCCGGGCGAATGGAATGCATTATTTAATTCTAAGGTTTACTGCATTACCGGACCCGGATTCACTTTCATTTTTTTGAATGCCCCAAGAGAGGGAAAAAGTGGAACAATATACCAAACAGGAATAAGGGCGAGAAAGATATTTAATTAAAAGAGGAGTAAGGCAAGGAAAGCTAGTCCGGCAACTGCTGGCTGTCGACGAGGAGGATTCACCTAGTGATGCCAGATTCGCAAAGATTAATAAAGGACCTCCCCCTTTAATTTAATAAGTAATCCCCCCTTCTGAGAATGATTAGAATCCTCCTTACCATAGAAGAACCGCGTTCCATATGGATGGATGAAGTAAACCCTCGTCCCTCTAACTCAATCAATATCAACAACATGTCGTGACGCTTTGGTTAGGCCTACTACTATAGGCTACTTCTAGCTTCTATAGTGGCCCTTCCACTTTGGTGTAGTTTTTGTTTGTATTGTACTAAATTGAACATAAGCTTTCACTTCAAAAGGCGCTACTTAAAGACGAAAGGCGAACCCGGCGAGCAGCCCAACAGCAAAGCGTACTCTTTTCTAGTCGCGACCACGTACCCTTTAATAGTATTTCGTTCACTTATTTACTTATAGAGTCGTTTTACTACTTAAGTAGGGCGAACAGTGGTGATCCCACCTTCCCTCCGGGTGTCAAATCGCAGCCTATCCTAAAAACTACTTTGAGTGCCCCGAAACAAGAATCAGCCCGCTTTAGGGCGAAATCCTTTTTCCTTAGATTCTTCGATCGGACCGGACTTTCTCGATCTGAATGATGCTTAAAAGCGTTTTTGTCTTAGTTTCTAAGTCTGATTTCTTTCCGTTGTTGGGTATGAGCACCTGGTCTTAATTGTGAACGAGAAATATATGTCCCCTAGCTCTGGGGAGACCATGAGGGAAAGAAATTGCTTTTCATTAGTATCCAGTAAACTATACTTTCTTAAGTAGAGGTTGGTCGAGTCACTATGTACCTCTGATAGAGCCATTGAGAAGCGGAGAAAGGAATAAAGTAGTTGGTGGGCTGGGCCCTAGCGATCTCTAAACCCACGAATGAAAGCTCAAAGCGACTTGGTTCCGTTAATGGTTGAAATGGATGATTTTGGAAGCACCCTTTCCTCTTTTTATACACGGCGTGGGAGCTTTCCCATTAGAGATCGTACCCGCGATCGAAGGAATGCCTTCCACCTCGTCTTGTTGGGATGTTCTATCTCCCTCCTATATATTCTTTCTTGATGATTATGTGTAAAAGGGAACTCAGCATCACTCACATGGATTCGCCTTTTATGAGTTCCACGCCGACATGAAGGTGCCTGGGGCCCAACTTATGCCGAATGCATTCCTTCGTCGACTGTCTTGCATTTTCTGGGATTTCTTTATTAAACGACTGAACCCAACGCAGGACCGTACTCCTTGGCCACAAGCCCCGAACTTTTCAAGGCTCAAGGCCACGGCTACCATTCCCATCCGCATTTTGCTTCTTCTTGACACACTCAAGTTTGGACCGATCCAATGAATGCCTTCAGGCAGAGGTTGAGATGGACCAGCATCAAGAGAATAAGAATCGGGCATAGGCGCGAGAGAGGAACCAAAAGAAAAGGTGCCATGGAAGAAAAAAAGGATCCGCTAACACCATCCTGTGATGTATTTTTATTAATGTTAATAGTAGATGGCGAATCAGATTCTGTAGCATCATTAGAGGTTCTACCAGTAAAAGTAGGGTCATAGCATAAAATGGATTTAGCAATACAAGATCTTCTTTTTTAGCTGTATATGATGCAGGTATGGATAAAAGGTTCCCCTTTTTTAAAAAAGAAAAGAGATATACGAATGGAGCTACCGGATCATAGTATCTATAGTCTTTTGTCTCAATACCAATAAAACAAAAAAAAACAGATGACGCAGTGAGTTTGGTACGCTCACGCTTAGGAAGCACAGGACAAAACAAGCACATCCGAAGAGCTGAATGAATCAGGTTGAACACTATAAATATAAAGTTTGTAATATGGTTCAAATCCAAAAATTACAGAGGAAAGTAGAAAAAGAATAAAATAGGCAGAAGTGCCCCCGGACTAGGACAGATAAAAAAGCCTAGCTTGCCAACCATATAGCGGAAGCTGGGTTCCAGCTCATATTGGTAGTTTACGCATGATTTGAGCAGTTTGGTATGTACTTGCACCATAGTTGCCCTTTTCCTGCCTCGAAGAGGCGAGAGAACCTTATGCCAATGTAAGACCTGACAAACCTTCCTGGAATCACTCGATCTCTTGGATGGGAAGAGCGCGCCCCTAGACATTGAGCACCTGCCCCGACACCTCATCAGGGTGCAAATCCAAATCCTGTCCAGAATACGAACCCGCGGAACAATCGAAATAATCAAGAGCGAAGGCAGGTCCCAAACGATCCAATTCCCTATGACCTATAGTGAACTCCTGCTACAGTTAATTCAAAACCATCAAATAGCTCCTGTGCTGCTAGAACCCTTCCATATCCCAAGTGGTATGATCCGAATGCTAGATGTGATTACCATGCTGGGGCAATAGGGCATTATACAGAAAATTTCACCGCATTCAAAATCGGGCCTTAATAGATTGGTTTGATTTCAAGAAAATGACCAATGCCTCCTGATGTTAATGTTAATACGAATCCTCTGCCGAATCATGGGAATTCCGGGGTAAATGCTCTTAGTGGAGAGTATTCAACATACTTCAAGAAGAGAGTATCCGAGGTTAGAAGGCCAATGACAGTCCTCTTCGAGATTCTGAGTAGGGCAGATTTGATTCCATCAGTCCATGGATACTATCAGGGATTCAAGCCCAATGAAAGTTGTGACTTGAATATAGAAAGAATCGGCCACTCAATTGCTATCAATTCATAAAAAAGGTACAAGAGTGGATGGACGCTAAATGGATTCTTATTGGTCTGTAGAATGAAGACGAGGCCGAAGTGGAAGATGCTGACCAAGTCAATGCCATACCTGAAGAATCTGACTTCTCCAACCCCCTTTGGGGGTCCTCGACCAATTCAGCGGACATTTCTACCCCAGAGGTGACTTCCGGCACACAACAGCCTCTGTTAATCCAGTCTATGATCAGATCAGTGGAGCCAACCCTATCGCTTTAGTAAGACATCGCTTTTGGTCGAAGCCAGGTTTCATTCAAGATCATGGGTTGCTATCTTCCATAAGATACCGCTAAATTGTTATTATGCTTGGTATCTTACCCTCCTGAGCGGTATGAAGCCCGTATACAATGGCTTGAGAGAGATGCGATCAGGACCTCTTCTCGGTCAGCAGTTCAATCCAGAAAGAGTTGAGCTCAGATAACGGAATGGCATGCTCTAAGGCCAGTCGAGAAAGAGTGATCTCTAGAGTGTCAACACAGACTTCGAAGATAGGCGGCATCTCGGAGTCTAACTCTTTGATCTGATCTAGGCCTAAAACTTCAACTCAACCTACCCTCGCTTCAAGCAGTGAAGAGAGGATAATAAAGAAGCACTTCCCAACAGCCTAGCATCTTTTTTCCAGTCTATCTTTCCCAAATCTAAAAAAGAAAAGAAGTAATATATCTGACATATCCAATCACACACGTAGGTTAGAAAGAAGTTGACCACTTCTTTCAAACTTAATGAAGGTGCAACCATGGTTGACCCGCTGAAAACATCCATACATTGTTGCGAACCAGCTTTCTGAATCTCAGGTTTCGACACTACTAGCACCTCCTTCACTCTATTTCTCTGATCGATCGTTTCTTGAACAGCTTTCCCGCTACGCGATCTATCGTTGGTCGATTGAAGGTTCAGTTTAGCCACATTGATTCCCATCTTGAGAAATGAATCTTCATCCACCTCCATCTTTCCCCTTTCAGGGAATTTGAATCGGCCATCTGAGATGGCTTTTTGCAACTGATTTCTGAAAACGACGCAGTTGTTGGTGGTGTGGCTCCCTGAGTGATGCCATTTACAAAATTTATTCCCTTTTTTCTCATCAGCCGATGGAATCACATGCCCTTTTGGAAGCTTCAACTGCCCATCTTTCAGTAGATGATCAAATATTTTCTCAGCTTTGGTGATGTCAAAAGAAGAATCCTTGCCAATCTCGGCCATGTTCTCTTGGTCTTAGATGACCGACTAGCATTGCTCTTTGGACTGGACAAAGCAGGGCACACATATGGTTTCCCATTGATCATTTCTGCCACACATACCTCGACCTCATCATCAGACTCTGAGTCCAAGTCTTGCTCGACCATTGCTCCCTCTAAACTTGGGTTCCTGTAATAGGTTTCCTTGGAGGAGTTTCTTCGCTGCTCTTTCATTAGTTGTTCGTAACTAGCTGCTCTTGATGCCAAAAGGAACAGGTCATAAAAGTCTTGCCCCCCCAATTTATCTCGCAGATTGAAATTCAGCCCCTTCAGGGCAATTATGACGCATTCTCTATCAGTCAGATTGGTTTGACACCTCTTTTGCAGCTTCCTGAACCTCGCGATGTCTTTCTCCACTGATTCACCTTGTAATTGAGTCAGCTAGATCGGCCACAGTTACCTCCGGTTCAGCTCGATCAAACTGTTCATGGAACTTGTGTTCCAACTCGTACCAATTGTGAATTGAGTTGGGTGGCTAATTCATGTACCATGTAAAGGCCGATTTAGGCAAGGAGTTGGCAAACAACCTCAACTTCAAATAAATCATCAGCCCCAGCTTCTCCACATTGCACTGTGAATCGGGCGATGTCTTCAATGGTCGTTAGGGACGCCTCTCCTGAGAAAAGCACAAATTCAGGCACCTTCTACCCCCTGGGGAATTGGTGAACCCTATCGATCGGGTATGGTTTCCTCTATGTCGGCCTAACCAAGGGCCTGACATCAATTCCAACTTGCTGAAGAGCCTAAATTACCTGATTCCTTTCCTAATCAACTGGTGCTGGCGCTGGAACAGGAACTGGTTCCGGGGCGAGTCGGTCTAGTCTTTGATACTCCATTCCCCTTTCCCAAAACATTCCTTGTCCTTCGCCTCCAAGTTGATTAGGATACTGGCCGGCAGGTTTGGTTTGGAATGGACTGGTCATGAGCTTGCCCCCCAGCGTTACTCTGCTTGGGACTCTGGCTTTGGTCGACATTAATTGGTGCCTCAGCTTTGTTTTTTTCCTCATGATATGAACGTTCCCATACTGCAAGTCGGGTTTAGGTGGAGGGGGTGGAATGTCATAAACCTTAATGGCCTTTCCTTTGTCCTGCGATGGGGGTCGGACTTCCATTTAACCCACTAGCTTCTCGACTGATTTTCCGACCGACTCCATAGATCTTTGGTTATCCGAAAGCATGGGTTTGAGGACAGTAGCCTTTTGTTGGATCATAGCCTGCATCAACTCATTATTTGATTCCTCAATCTGTCTGTTGTCTTCAAGCAACGAGATCGTCGCTCTTGAGCCTGATGGTTGCAGCGGCAAACGGATTGACTTCCGTGGCCGTGCGTGAAGATCCATCAGAAGTATCCTCATCCCCGACCGTTGGGAGGGTAGGCTCCTCGGCCTCGGGAAGTGGAACTCCCATGGGGGTGCTGCGGGCGTAGCGATCTAAAACCTATTCTTAGCATCGAAGAGGGAATTTAATGAGGCTTCCCTAGTCAACTTATCCCATAAAGTGCATATTCGGTCAATCAGTCTAGCCACTCCCTTACTAATGTCTTTCGAATCTTTTTATTAGAAAATAGAAATGTGAAAGCGGAATAACTTGCAGAATCTATAGTATCTATGAAGGGCATTTGTATCAACGCATTCCAAGTCAGTGAAAAAAGAGGATTTCGAAAAGCGAGAGCAGTTCCTATTACAAATGTAGTGAAATCAATAAAGTTGAGGCAGTGTTAACTGTCTTTCAAACTGCCTACAAGGCTTCTAAAAAGCGCTTTAACGAGATCGCTTCCCACCTTCTCATCTCAGAAAGCGTCTGAGGTTGCATGCGCGTTTTAGGTTGTTTTCTCTTTCGGTGCTTTGAAGGGACCAAAGAGAAGGCTTACTCCTTGCTCAAGTAAGTACCCCGACGGTCATCTCAATGAATTGCCACACACTCATTCCAACTAAACGGTACTTGTTGAGGGGAATTCCTTCTTTTTTTTTGTCCAATCCCAACCTCGCATTCAACCTCCTCGTCCATCAATCCCATTCGTGGATCTCTTATTTACTATGGAAAGAACCTCTTCGGACATTAACATTGATCCAGTTTAGGCAGCTTTCAGTCCTGGGAAAGGAAGGTAAGGCGGAATCCCGTTCGTAGATTAAGTATGTAAAAGTTCCTTCCTCAAAAAGCTCCCCATCAACGGCAGCGATAACATAAGACAGGGAAGGCATATCCGAAAGTCCCCCATCTCGCTCGAGAACGACGCCCTTCTTTCCAAAGCGATTTTCTTTTGTGCGTGGATATCTTTACTTTCGAGACCATCTTATTATACGATGCATGCCTCCTCTTACTCCTAGCTAGATTCTTTGCATCCTGGCCTTATAGTCCTCCACCTATCCCCTCCTTCACGCCCAGGTAAAAGCCTTACCTATATTCCTTCCTTCTTCGTTCGAATGCTTCTTTGTTCTTCGTATTTGATGCTGTTAAAATCACTGCTTACCGGTGTGCGTTCTATTTTGAATATAAGGAAATTTCGGGGTCTGGGATCGATCCTTTCTATTCTAGTACTAGTATAGAGTAGCCTTCCCGACAACAAATAAAGTATACTGCTAGGAATCTCTATCAATTCCTGAACTAAACCAAGCCAAATGAAACTTCTGAAACAAAAGCAATCGCAGCTTTTTCAACCTCCCCTGGGGAAGTCGGGAAGTAAGGTAAATAGCCTTTCTTCTTTTTGAGCTAGCATTATTCCAAACTTCTTCTTCTACCGCGAGTGCCCCATAGCCTCGGAGATAGCCTGGTCGTTATCGCCTTTCCCCGGTTCCGGGTGTGCTTTCTCTATTAATAAAGATATTTCCCGGTCTTCACTCCTTTCGACTAACATTGGGCTAGCTGAACCAAAAAGACTTGATTGTCCCTTTCCTTGGCCTGGGGGGAACTTGAATATTAATATCTTTCTCTTGAACCAAAACCAAGGTCAACCTCACCACGGAAAGAAAAAGAAGAAGCCCCACCTACCGACTCTAGAACAGCGGAAACAGCAGATAAGCCTTTCCTAACCCCTGAAACAGAAACCATTTGAACCAGAGCGGAAACAATTGATGAATTACCCGAGGCTATCCCAGTTCCAGTTGTTTCGCTAACTGCTTACATGGGCAAGGAAGAGATGCGCCATTCGCCGTAGAAAGAGAGAAAGCTCGTGGAGTAATACAACAATAAATGTTGTTCCTCAATTGATTCCTAAGAGGATTGGAAAATCTTTCTTTGCTGCTTAAGACACAGGAGAGATTTCTATCGACCAAGCCGAAAGACAGACTGACGAACCAAACCAAAACACCTCTCCTCGGGTGGGTCAAAGAACTACCTTGCCAATATCAAAGATAGCCTATTCTTCTCCCCCCTTCCGAAATGAAAGTGCCAGAGCATATTCTCAAGCAGTGACAGTCTCATCGTTGGCGAGTCTCATCCCTCGGGTACGAAGGAACTAGGCTATGATTCGATGATTCTTGCCTTGTGGCCACTAGAGTTTTGGCTTTCTCCTTTCCAGTCCAGCGAGCTGTCTAGTCGCCGAGTTCTTTCAGTCCAAGACTAGTAGCCATACCGACAAGAGATTCAAGCGCTGCGCTTACGCTTTCTCCTAAAACCCCTACTCAACCACCAGGAGCGGAAACAAAAGAGAGAAGAGCGGGCACTCTTTGGTCTCAATCCTTTCTCGGCCTAAGGAAAATTTACATAAAGATTAGTGAAGCTAGCACCCTAAGAGCTCACGTAAACAAAGAAATTTCCTCCCGGAAGGCCGGTTTGCCAATGCTTGAACTGATTGAGAAAGGAGTTTAACCCAGTGTACTCTCTGTTCTGTCTCGCCTTTATCGGGGTATTCCCACTTCGCTTGGATTGCTTGTTTTTCATACAACTAAAGACTTGGCACTTCCTCTTTGAATAAAAGGCAACTGACTCGGCTTCGTTCACTCACGGAAGACCAACTGAATCTAGACAGTTCTAAGAGACGTACTATAGCTAGCTAGGGCAATTATCTCTATCAATTCCTTACTTAATAAAAGCAGTTATATATAGCACTGCTGCTACTTCCTTTGCTACCGGGGAATCACTCAGAAAGAATGTAAGCGGCACTCCTACCGCTCTGAAACGAGTGAGATTCTTGGCATCTGGAAAGAGTTATGTTATAATAAAGAAGTCCTTTCCTTCAAAGCCAATTCCGACAAAGAAAGATGAAGAGCGATGTCATACCCTCGGTCAAGAGCTGGCTTAAGCCATGCCCTTACTAATGATTCCGCATCTACAGCTAAATCATTGAATGGCACTGCACTTTGGATCTGACTTAGCATAAGGAGGTTCCAAGCTACAGCAGACTCTTTGCTCCTTCTTCTATTACTGACCGTGTAGTGGAAGCCCTTCTTCGTTCTTATAATTTTCGGCTTTCTTACTTAGAAAATGAACATTCTTTAATCAATTATCTGCCTTGTCTTCTAGTAGTCAAATCTCGCTCCTCCAAGAGCGGAAATAGCCATTCTTGCAGCACTTCTTCCTCCAACTCCAACAAGGGCTTCTTCTTCTTATGATTCTGCTTGAACTGGATTCACTATTCTAAGTTCAGTGACTCTCGGATATCAATCAGAATAAAGGGTAGACAAAACCATTAGCATTGTTAACCCATCTCTCAACTCAAGGAAGCTCCTCCCCTCTCTCTCGGGTGAGGGTCAGGAACAGTAGAAGAGGCTTTTGCTGCTCACGCCTCCGCTGCTATTTCATAAAGGGCTACTCGCTCTTGGAGTAAGGGCATTAGGGTTAGGCGGGAAAGGAAGGGCCTTTTTTGGGTATGGGGCCCATTCTCCCTTATGGGCCTAGCAAGTTTTTTCCCCCATCTTCTGACCCAACTTACTCCTATCTTAAGTCTACTGGGGGTAAGGATAGTCTGTCAAGCCCTAATTTGCCTTTCCCACGGCCACGACCATTGAAGGATGAGCGCTGATCATTCGAAGATTGATAAGCAATAAAGAAAGCCTTGGTATCAGTAGATGAATGCAATTGATGAAACCGTTGCGAATGCTACAATAGCTTCGCCTTAAAGTCATCAAAGCTGATATTGGTTGTGCTATTAGTGATTGTGGTGACGAAAGCGGTGGTAATCCGGCTAAGGCATAAATAACCAGATCCTTGTGTGAGACCGGAGAATTGATTGCAATGAGAGCTGACTTGAGTGTGCGTACATAAGTATGTGGCCATGGGCTGATTGCCCTTTTTTAAGGTCTGAAGTTGAAGCTTTCGAGCCACAGACTGATCAAGGAATCGCTTTTCTTTTTATAAGGCTACCCAAACATTTCGTGCAGTTGGTAGATCATGCACTTCCTGTAGAATATCCCGCATAAGAGTGGCATTTTTCCAGGTTCTATCAAAGCAGACTACCTCGTCCCTCTCCTTTCTCCTTTCAGTCGAGTAACTTCATACCAGGCATCCTCCGATCTCTAGAAGGACTTTTTTCTTTCTTTTCTTTTTCGTCAAGAGTTAGATAAGATCTTAGCCATTCAGTCCAGTACGTCAGGAAAAAGACAGATTTCTTAGGAGAGCTTTAAGTCAATCCAACCCGGTCCCCTAGCCTACAATCCGGTATAAGCAAAGCAGTCTCCTCCACTCACCCCTACTTCTGAGTTCTAACCCGGTAGAGGAGAACCCCTCAACATTATCATCTTCATACCTTCCGAAAACAGCTTTCTTACTCGCTTAAGGGGATAAGATAAGAATGCCTTTCAGATGTTCCAGCAATCTCAGCTAAAGCTCTTGCTTCAAGAATGGCTTGAGTTCGCGAGAGGTATAGGACTCAACTGTTAAGGAGAGTCTGGTAGGAGTAACTCGAGTGAAACGTTTGGGAGGGGTTTGATCCTTCCTTAGGCCGATCAGAGAAAGTAGTCATTTTGGTTCAGAGAGCTCAGCTAGAAAACATAGTCCTCATATTTTGTTAAATAGTTCTAGCTAGGGATAACGCGCACCTAAGCTCTTTCTGGGTGAGTTGGATAGAAGCAATCTTTCTAAGACCGAAGGAACTGAAGAGTTCTTTCTTTCTGAATTGTTTTGAGTTTTTCAGGATCTTCAGTGTAGACCGAAATGTGCTTCCTTTTGACTTGGCGAAGTAAAGTCCTTCGAAATGAGCTCAAGAAGTATCGGATAACATAACTATAGGGGAGAACCTAAAACTTCTAGCTTTCCTAAATCAGTTTTCTAATCGTAGCCAATAGGAGTCAGAGAATCCAGGAAAGGCTGGGGATGAATACCCCGGAATGACTGCTACTTAAAGGGGATTGGCTTTTTAAACTGAGTTGGTGAAAGATGAATTAGGGCCTTAATTAAGGAATAGCATAATCATAATCATTAGATTCGCCAGTACTGAAAGACGAATATTGTATCGCATTTCGAGGGCGAGCAAGCGCTTTCTCTTAAGAAGACAGAGCACAAGCAGCAAAACCTGCTAAGACTAAGACAAGCTAACCCAAAGATCTACCAGTGGGACTACCGAGTTCAGTGCCTGGGGAGAAGAGCAGCAAAGCAGACTTACCAAAGTGGGGATAAGTATTTCAAAATATCTTTACAGGACTCTGAATGGCTAATCTGATTGAGCAGATGGTTAGCCCTAGGCTAGAGAGACTGTTTAGGCCACTGTATAGGAAAGCCTAGCCCGAGCATATTGATAGGGAACAAGGTGGTTTTCTACCGGAGCTTACCTTGCTCTCAGGAGAAGGCAATGGGTCAGCCTTAGAACACATGGCTCGGTTCACTTGCCAGTGGTAGGGGGCTTCGAATGATGATTACCTAAAGCTTAGGTAATTCCCAAGTTCACTGACAGGCTACGCATTTGGTATATTTGGTATATTCATCTTCCACCGAACTCGATACACAAAAGAAAAGGGAAGACATTCAAAATGAGTTTCAGTCCCACTTCTTTAGGACTGATCCTGCTCTGTCCATGGCAAACTTGGCTCGATTGAAGAAAAATGACATATGCAATTAACCAGACACCATATTCAAAAATGAATGGCCAATTTTTTGCTTTTTTTTTGATGGCCCATCCCTTTCATAATCGCAGCGCAGAGCAACAAGCCACAAGAGAGGCATTGCTTGCTTTCCGCTTGCAAACAGTAACGGAATGTTCCGCGTCTGGTCGAACATTTTTCCTCTTCCTTACAGTCGAGCTTCAAACCATCCAGCCTCTCCTTTTAGTCGAGCTGAATTACACGTCCGGTCCCAAAGCTATTCCTAACTCGAGGTTCAGTGATCACTCCTTTTCTAACTTATCCAGACTATAAAAGGCTTTGCATACAAACAGGAAAGAGAAAGTCTGATCATGACCTCCTCTTTTATTTTATCTTCCGATAATAACATTAGATTTTCATTTATTCCATTATCTGTTATCGTATATAAGGAAGAGTTCCGTCTTTCTTCAATCGAGTAAGATACTTGATCGAGAAGCCGTGGGACCAATGAGCCCGCTACTATGGCTCCGAAATGGGGTCTGCGGGCCGGTAACCTGATCGACGTAAGATCCTTGATTACTCTTGAAGAAGGGTAGACTGAAGTTCCTTATCAAAAAGTGACTCTTTGTAGGTAGGGGAGAAAGATTGCTTTATCATCCGTTAACGTTAACAGCAGTCAATCGTTCCTCTACTTTACAGTCTCTAGCGTTCCTTCCTTCAGTAGGAAATAAGTATAGGAAAGCTAATAATAAGAATTCGTACAGTCAA